GCACGTAGGTTCAGAGCCAGGCCAACTACGCCAATAGCACTCATCCATAAACCGGTGACGGGTACAAATAGCATAAAGAAATGTAACCAACGTTTATTGGAAAAAGCAACACCAAAGATTTGGGACCAAAAGCGGTTAGCAGTGACCATTGAATAAGTTTCTTCCGCTTGAGTTGGGTTAAAAGCTCGGAAGGTATTTGCACCATCACCATCTTCGAATAGAGTGTTTTCTACAGTAGCCCCATGAATAGCGCATAGCAGAGCCGCACCTAATACTCCGGCAACTCCCATCATATGAAAGGGGTTCAACGTCCAATTATGAAATCCTTGGAAGAAAAGGATGAATCGAAATATAGCTGCTACGCCAAAACTCGGTGCAAAGAACCAACCAGATTGTCCCAGTGGATAAATAAGGAATACGGAAACAAAAACTGCGATTGGACCAGAGAATGAAATTGCATTATAAGGTCGCAATTGAACAGACCGAGCAAGTTCAAATTGACGTAACATGAAACCTATTAGTGCAAAAGCCCCATGGAGAGCGACAAAAGTCCACAGACCGCCTAATTGACACCAACGAGTAAAATCTCCTTGTGCTTCCGGCCCCCATAGTAGCAACAAAGAGTGTGCTAAACTATTGGCAGGGGTGGAAACTGCCGCCGTTAAGAAATTGCAACCTTCCAAATAGGAACTAGCCAATCCATGGGTATACCAAGAAGTTACAAAAGTAGTCCCTGTAAACCAACCCCCTAAAGCGAAATAAGCACAAGGAAAGAGCAATAGGCCGGACCATCCTACAAAAACGAAACGATCCCTTCGTAACCAGTCGTCCATAATATCAAATAGATCATTTTCTTCTTTAGTAACTCTACCAAGGGCTATAGTCATAGTGATCCTCCTATTCAATTACTTCAACCATTTCCGAGCACCTCATATTACTTCCAAGGCATATGATAGTTTGATTATCTGTGGACGATTTCTTTCTCGTTCAATGCCCTTTTTCAATGGTCTCGAAGATAGAAATTTAGCATTTTTATCTATGGCGTCACAACCGAAGTCGTGGTAAATCCATGAATTTCATTAGATTCATTTTTCTTAATACTAGAGAAATAAAGAAATAAACATTTGAATTCAGCATTATTCTATGATTCCTATTTCAAAGCCTATCTTTTAAGGGAAAAATACCCCCTCTTTTCTCATTCGCTCTCTATTGCATGGGTGGGAAACAAAAATAGGATTCTGAAAAAAAAAAGAAAGATATTGAAAAGAAAAATGGACTTTCGAAATCCATTTTTATGTGTAACGGAAAAGAGTTGCGATTTCTTCTTATTCCTATAGAACGTCTAGTAACAAGAATATGAAATCGTAAATAGCGAAAAATTCTTGCCTTGCGCGGTCTAAGTCTAAGGAAATACAAAAAATCCGCTTATACAACAATTTCATACACATCGAATTTATATATCAGAATAGCGGATAGAGGCATCATTCAAAGGGTCAGGTCCACTTACTTTATCTTTCTTTCTAATTTTATGGTGGGTTTGATAAGAATTTTTTCTATAACCTGCTTGTTTTATTCTAACAAGTCCTATACGAAAATGCTCACTGAAGAGAAAATATATCTGATTGTCTCTCAACCTATATAGAATTTTAGAAAGAAGAAACAAGAATTTTCTCCTTTTTTTTATTAACATTAAGAAAAAAGAATATAACTAAAATGGAATTGGCAATATAATTTTTATGCACTTTTGAAATGAAAATAAGGAAGGATTTTTTGTAATCGTTATTTCTTGCCTCTGTCATATCACGAAAACCTTTCGATTTGGAACGGGGAGAGATGGCTGAGTGGACTAAAGCGGCGGATTGCTAATCCGTTGTACAATTTTTTTGTACCGAGGGTTCGAATCCCTCTCTTTCCGCCCCCTCGGATCGTTTGGGACTTTCGAATTGTAAGGAATTCTAACCCCCGGATTTTTTCATAGATAAATGTACGAAATAAATTCAATTTGTAAGAAAAAATTCCCAAAAATTTTGGATTTTTACTCCTCACGTCCAGGATTACGTCCTGGGTCATTAGATAAGAATCCAAAGATAAAGAGGGAAACAAAGAATATTACTACTGTATAAACAAAGAGTTTGAGAGTAAGCATTACATAATCTCCAAGATTTTTTTTTAAGGAATAGATTACCCGTTTTTCCTTACCACACAGATCCACTAGGATGGTTTTTTTATTTTGACACCTAAAAAATGCAAAAATCAATTCTAAAAAAAAAAAAATAGCAAGAATTGCTTTATAATAAGCAGTCTTATAAATATCAAAAATTAGTTTAAGTATTGTGTGGGTACCTAAAAGTACCTGCTTAACGTAGGTGCAGGGGGTAGAAAGGCTGATCCAAATTTATTGTTGCAGCTATACATTCAATGTAGAAGAATTTGAATTTTAGAATCGAAAGTTCATAATATAAGACTTCTCAGTTTTTTCATTTTTTTGGAATGAATACATCATTCAATTTGGCAGACAGAACAGAATAGTAAAGATTTCATCGAAAACTTACAGCAGCTTGCCAAACAAACGCTAATAGAAAAAAGAGTACAGGTATGACAGGCATAACATCCACGATTGGGTTGAAAATGGCATAAGCTTCGGGTAATTTAGCTAAGAAAAAACTGGTCGGATAAAGACCAGAATTAAAACAGATAGAGGTTAAACTAAGTATATTAGGCATAACAAGCATTTCGTTCTTGTAGAGTAGATAATTGGATTTTGATTGAGTTATTTTTCTAAGGGAAAAGAAAAGGTGGATTCAAAATCCTTTTTTCTTCGGACTTTCCCAAATACAAAATACCTCCTTGTATTCGCATTCTCAAATGAGAATGGAAGAAATTCGACTTTCATATAATATCTTAATAGAATTTCATGTAATGATCAATGCATTTTTAGGATTCTATATTATCCGCATGTTTAGAATCCTAGCAAGAAAATATCCCTCATTTTTTAGGTAATTGAAGTAGGATTGACGAATAATATATAATAAAAATACTGTTTATTAGTGTCGCATAAAAGAAATGGGGCGTGGCCAAGTGGTAAGGCAGCGGGTTTTGGTCCCGTTATTCGGAGGTTCGAATCCTTCCGTCCCAGATTTATTTTCATGAAACGAAAGATAGAATCGTATTGTGCCCTGCACGACACAAAAGCGTACTAAAGAGAATAATTAGTTCTTATGAACTCTTAGATTAGATGTATTTCTAAGGATTCTTTTTCTTTCTCAGAAAACAAAATAAAGTGTCAAGTCCAGTCAAATTGAATATCTTTATTCAATTCATTAATAAGTTTGGTCTGTCAGGCACATTCAGGATATGCTCCTACTACTCATTACTCATATGTGTATGTGTTTTGAATATGTGTTTTGAAATTCGAACTTTTTAGATAAACTTTATGCTACATATCCATGAAGTGGGAATTCTTGTAGGATAACATTTATTTTACACCTAATGTGAAGAAAAGGGGTTTTCATTCTACGGATAGAGACTCGATTTTCTATTTTAGGCATTATCTGATTTGCAAATATCCATTTCCAAATCAATAGAATGTGAGGATTAGAGATAAATTCATATATTCTGTCTACTCGACTTTGGAATTGATTAAAAAACAAAAATTAAGGAGGGAAAACACTGTATTAAAAATCAGACCTATCCCTTCCCTTTATGATACAGATAGATTTTTGTTTTGTTGTTTTATTAGTAAAAAAGAGGGGCTCTTCTTTGGTTAAGCGAAAATGATCTCGATTTGTGATTCTTTAAATATCCAGAATAATCCATTCCGGAAAGGATAAGGTAAGAACTGTTCGTTGGATAGAATAGAATGGATTCAAAAAAATCATATTTTTCTTATTTTTCATTTTTAGTTCTTTTTGTTGCCTAAAAGAAGGAATACTATAAGTAAAAGCAAAGACCTTAATTTTACTTTACACTAATTTTTTTACTTTATTTTTTCTTTCTTTTGTTATTCCTGTTATTCCAGTCAAAGAACTATGAAAAGTTTATAACTAACAAAAAACTACTAATCTTTTTATTGGCATAGTTTATTTCTTGGAGAAGAGTTGATTCTTCTCATTTCAGGATTGATCATCTCGAGTCCTCTGTTGAGGATGAAAATTCAATAATAAATAAGTCTTAAGTAAACTATTTTATTCCTCTTTTTCAAACTATGTTTCATTCATATGATAGAATATGGGTTTAAATAAATTGGCTCCTTGCAGAGTCTTCCCTGATAAATACTTATTTCTTTTATCCATATTTCTTCCTTTTATCCATATTTCTTCATAGATATAGATAGCAAGTTTGAATTAGTATACAAAACCTATGACTATTCATGATTCCATCCATGTTGGATCAATTCTCGCTACCACTTTGCAATGAAATTAGAGGAATGTTATGGTAAAACTTCGTTTAAAACGATGTGGTAGAAAGCAACGTGCGACTTGAAGGAGATGATCGATTGTGGATTTTGCTATCCACCATTTTCCATAGTAATGAAAATGCTCTTGGCTCGACATAGTCTGTTCTATTTGTCCCGAACCGAATTTGCACTGGGTTGTTTGATAAGTAAATAGTACACGATGGAGCTCGAGAATACAGAATAGAATTGATTTTTTATCAAGGGAAAGAATCTATGGTTAGTGAAAACTAATAAATTAGGCCAACTTTGTAAGTCTATCCTTAATATAGAAATTAAATTGAAAGGTTAAAATAAGAAAAAGTCTAATTTTGGAAGATTGGAAAACTTTTTTTTTGATTAAAAGTCTATCAGAATCAATCGTTCATATTCAATTTCTCTAGAAGAGGAAAATGCTTTATTGAAGGAAATAAGAAAAAAAGAAAGGGTATGTTGCTACTCTTTTGAAAGAAAAAAGAATAGGAATTCCCGAAGTAATGTCTAAACCCAAGGATTTCACAAATCAAAGATAAAGGATTCCGGAACAAGTAAACATGATTTTCAAACATCTCAACAATAGAATTAGATCAGAATAAGGAATAAAAGTAAATTTGTTCGAGATGAAATAAAGAAAAGAGTTTAGAGACGACTCAAAAAATTTCGAAGGATTTCTCTTTTGAATTCTGTCAGTCAAAATTAGCCAACTTGAGTCATGAGTATAAATGAAATTTGTTTTTTCTTCTATAAGAAAATTAATCCAAGTTATAGTCTAATTACTTGTATTATAGATCAAAATTCGAATCATTTTCTCGAGCCGTATGAGGAGAAAACCTCCTATACGTTTCTAGGGGGGGCATTGTTTATCTACATCTATCCCAATAAGCTGTCTATCGAATCGTTGCAATTGATGTTCGATCTCGAAGAGAAGGAAGAGATCTTCAAAAAGTTGGTTTTTATGATCCGATAAAGAATCAAACTTGTTTAAATGTTCCAGCTATTATCTATTTCCTCGAAAAAGGTGCTCAACCTACAAGAACTGTTTATGATATTTTAAAGAAAGCGGAATTCTTTAAAGATAAAGAAAGAACTTTGAGTTAATTGAAGAACTAAATAAATATAAAATAAAAAAGTAGGGGGGTCATTAATATCCCTTAATTATTTAGACACAATTTGCCTCTTTTTTAATCCTATTTTTTTGCTGCATTTATGTCGTGCCAATCCAACAAAAGCCCTTATTTAATTTCCTTATTTGTATCTAATTGGTTTTCTTACCATTGTATTTCTATTGACAAAGGTCTATTGAACAAATAGAATTTGTAGCTAGATGGGTCTCTTTATCGTCACTGCATATTAGGTATTTCTGTCTACACTTTGCTCAAATGATAGGGTTGGCCCCCCTTGCATGTACTTTCATATAAGATTTTTCTAGTTAAATGCTAGAAAAATAACAATTTTGCTATTATGATTGGGGCCGCTCCTTTTTTAACCTTAGTGAAATTTAACCGATCTGTTTATTTTGGTATTTGAGTGTTTTTAATGGGTGATAAAATCTTTCTTTTGATGTCTTGCTAATTCAATGTTTTGCCAGGAGCGTTCGGTGTAATTCCATCGATTTTTGGATTTCGATCGTATCTAAGATCCTATTTTATCTGGGTTGCTAACTCAATGGTAGAGTACTCGGCTTTTAAGTGCGACTATGATCTTTTACACATTTGGATGAAGCAACAAATTCGTCCAGACTCTTGGTAGAGTCTAGAAGACCACGACTGATCCTCAAAGGTAATGAATGGAAAAAATAGCATGTCGTAATAAAATCAATTTCTGTTTTTTTTTAATAAAAAAATTTCTATTTTCTGGGTCTAGTGAATAAATGGATAGAGCCTGGCTCTAATTCTGGTAAAATAAAAAGCAACGAGCTTAACTTCTTAATTGAAATGATTTCCCGATCTAATTAGACGTTAAAAATAGATTAGTGCCTAATGCGGGGAAAGGTTGGGTTTTCCTATCGGCGGACCTTTAATTTTTTTTTTAGGAATCCTAATTATTCTTTATTATGGATTGAAAAGGAATGTTATGAATTGAATGTGTAAAAGAAGCAGTATATTGATAAAGAGACTGGATTCCAAAGTCAAAAGAGCAATTGGCCTGCAAAAATAAAAAATTTGTTCTTTTTTATAATTAGAACAAACATAAACTAATTAGATAGAAACGGAGCAGAAAAAGATCTATAGATTAGACTCCCTTTCTTTTCAGGGTTTGTTTTAAAAAATGTAACACCCTGTTCTGACCATATTGCACTATGTATGATCATTTGATAAATCGAGAAATGCTTTTTTTCTCTGATTCAAGTAGAAATACAAATGGCAAAATTCGAAGGGTATTTAGAAAAACAGAAATCTCGTCAACAATACTTCGTTTACCCACTTCTCTTTCAGGAATATATTTATGCATTTGCCCACGATTATGTATTAAATGGTTCCGAACCTGTGGAAATTATTGGTTGTAATAACAAGAAATTCAGTTCACTACTTGTGAAACGTTTAATTATTCGAATGTATCAGCAGAATTTTTGGATTAATTCGGTTAATCATTCTAACCAAGATCGATTGTTGGATCACAGCAATCATTTTTTTTCTGAGTTTTATTCTCAGATTCTATCTGAAGGGTTTGCAATCGTTGTAGAAATCCCATTCTCGCTAGGACAACTATCTTGTCCGGAAGAAAAAGAAATACCAAAGTTTCAAAATTTACGATCTATTCATTCCATATTTCCCTTTTTAGAAGACAAATTTTTGCATTTACATTATCTATCACATATAGAAATACCCTATCCTATCCATTTTGAAATTTTGGTTCAACTCCTTGAATACCGGATGCAAGATGTTCCATCTTTGCATTTATTGCGATTCTTTCTTAACTATTATTCAAATTGGAATAGTCTTATTACTTCAATGAAATCCATTTTTCTTTTTTCAAAAGAAAATAAAAGACTATCTCGATTCCTATATAACTCTTATGTATCGGAATATGAATTTTTCTTGTTGTTTCTTCGTAAACAATCTTCTTGC